CCTTTCCGGAGAATTAGATGCTCTTCCTGAGCAGGCCTTTTATTTAGTAGGTAATATCGATGAAGCTACCGCGAAGGCTATCAACTTAGAAATGGAGAGCAATTTGAAGAAATGACTTTAAATCTTTGTGTACTGACCCCTAATCGAATTGTTTGGGATTCAGAAGTGAAAGAAATCATTTTATCTACAAATAGTGGTCAAATTGGCGTATTACCGAATCATGCTCCTATTGCTACAGCTGTAGATATAGGGATTTTGAGAATACGCCTTAAGGACCAATGGTTAACGATGGCTCTGATGGGCGGTTTTGCTAGAATAGGCAATAATGAGATCACTGTTTTAGTAAATGATGCGGAAAAGGGTAGTGATATTGATCCACAAGAAGCTCAGGAAACTCTTGAAATAGCAGAAGCTAGTTTGAGAAAAGCTGAAGGAAAGAGACAAATAATTGAGGCAAATCTAGCTCTCCGACGAGCTAGGACAAGAGTCGAGGCTGTCAGTGCAATTTCATAACTAGTTGGTTCGTTCAAATAATCAAAAGAGTTTCTGTTTCTAAACCCTATTTTGATTGCATTCACTCGACAGAATCCAATTTTGATATAACGCAATTCAAAAATGAAATAAATAAAAATACAAAATCTATAAAAAGAGAAAAGGGTGGGGCAAAAAACTTATTAGATACCGGAGTCAATGGTATCTAATAAGTTCTACCTACTATTGGATTTGAACCAATGACTCCCGCCGTATGAAAGCAATACTCTAACCACTGAGTTAAGTAGGTCATTTATCATCCTAAAAAGAACCAAATGGAACCCATCCCGTCGATGGATTATAAATATCATATTCCTTATAAGCAATAATAATCGAACCAATACCACTCAAAAATTCAAAAATTTAGGATGTTGGATCATAGAATATTCATCTTGACAACAAATTATATACATGATAAAATATGCATCACAAGCACTAAGGGCTATAGCTCAGTTGGTAGAGCACCTCGTTTACACGCGCGCCAATGTTTTTTCAGGGGAATCCACCATACAATCCAAAAAATGGATCTTATTGAGAAATCTACGTCTTACTCTATAATAACTTTAAGAGAACAATAGCCTGACGAGAGGTTCGGTCCTATTTGAGTGCCCTTTTAGGTACCAAACAGGCCCCATCTTGAGATATTGATAAGGTGAATACCCGTATATTCAATGCCAGGCATAATGAGTATAAGGCCCTCAAAAAATCTCTTTTCGTCCTATGAACTTGAAGGTGTATGAAGTTTCATATTGGATTTTTTAAGCCGAACGATAGAGACTTCATTTAACTTCAAATTCGAGGCCAAAGGCAGACCTACGTCAAAATAACTTCACCTTTGAAACACTTTGGGAGTGCTCCTGAATTAGAATCCCAAATAATGAATCAGAGCACATGGAGCCATCTCCTTATCTTATTTTTCTGTCAAGAAAAAATATGGCGGATTGGCTGATATTTCTATCAGTTAATGAAAGAGCCCAATGCAAAAAAAATGCATGTTGGGTCTTTGAAACAGTTCATATCATTTTGATAATAATCAGTTTGGTCTGTTTTACCGAGAAGGTCTACGGTTCGAGTCCGTATAGCCCTATAAAAAAATGAATAAAATTCATATTTTCATTTGAAATAAAAAATTGTATAATTTTGATTTCTTCATTCTTGTTTGTTGCTTGTAACTGACCGGTTATTTCATTGAAACAAAATTTGTCCTAAAAACTCACTCACGAGAATCGTTTAAAGCAGAACAGAAAAGCCAAAAAACGGATTTCAAGGGATCGAATCCATTTTTTTCCAAACAAACCAAACCTTAGTCATTAATCATCGGAGGGAAATTCCATATGAATATGAATTTTCCTGCCCACAATCAAGGGGTTAAGCCAGTGATACTCCTTTTCTTTGGTATACCTTACCAATACCCGGCGAAGAACACCAAAACAAAAAGGGGGGGTGGTCTTCTTTTTCTGTATTCAATCAAGAGACAACCCCACCCAGATCTAATAAACGGAATATACCAACACTAAGATTAAGATATTCGAAATCCTGAGATGGAAATACCTACCCATTCTCGTACATTTGAATACTTGTTCTATTCTAAATTACTAAGAAAAAAACCCCCGACTCTATTCCTAAAAAATGAAAAAATCAAAATATCGAACTCACATTTTGATAAAGAAAATTCAAATAATCAAAAGAATAATAAATTTGAAATTCTTAAACACAAAATAATAATTCTATTTGCTTTCTTTAGGAAGAATCCTGGGCGAAAACAAGAAAATTTGTCTAAGTGTAACATCTAGAGTTATACTAACTAAAGCAATTAAAGAAAATTGAACTAAAAAAATGAAGTAGACTGGAAATAGGATCCCGATCAAGTCAGTCGATAAATCTTCAAATGAGATATGCCCTGGAATAATCAAAGGAAACTAGACAGTTTGGTCAAAATGAATTCTTGTTTTGACTAACTAGTTATCGA